CGATATCTCGTTTTTAGTTCCTATCTGTGGAGTCTTTGTAAATCTATACGGTTCCAGTTCTTCCATTTCTTTGTTCCGAACCATTCCATTCTTTCAATTCTTCGCTCTTTCTCTTCTATATGCATGCTTGACTTCATTTGTTTATTCATTCAATCCACAGTCACAGATAAAACGGAAGGGCTTGCATTGGAATCCTTCTAAATTCAGTGGGATGGGAAATAATATATATGGATAGCCCATATATAACTAGTGAATATCTAATATCACATATACATTGTTTCTTTAATAATGTAAACCATCCGTACCTTCTATTGAACCGGATTCTAGAATCATTCTTCGAAACATATACAGGGATTGGCTTAGAGCCCTTACATATACCCAGCTCGACCCCCCTTACTTTTTTTTTTATTCTCTAATATCATACATTTTTTTTTTTTTGCTCCTATTCTAGATCGTATATACCGGTATGAGTTGGGATAAGCTTTTTTTTAAGACCATTTCGGAAGCTAGTCAATGATGACCCTCCATGGATTCACCTATATAAGCTGCGGCTAAAGTTGCAAAAATAAGAGCCTGAATCCCGCTTGTGAATAATCCAAGGAACATGACAGGTATAGGAACCACCGAAGGTACTAAAGAAACAAGAACAACAACTACTAATTCATCCGCTAATATATTCCCGAAAAGTCGAAAACTAAGTGATAAGGGTTTTGTGAAATCTTCTAGGATGTTAATTGGTAAAAGTATTGGAGTTGGTTGAATGTATTTACCGAAATAACCCAATCCTTTTTTGGTCAGACCCGCATAGAAATATGCCACTGACGTAGGTAAAGCTAAAGCAACAGTAGTATTTATATCATTCGTGGGTGCAGCTAACTCTCCATGCGGTAACTGTATGATTTTCCGGGGTAAAAGGGCACCTGACCAGTTAGAAACAAAAATAAATAGGAACATAGTTCCAATAAAGGGAACCCAAGGACCATATTCTTCTCCAATCTGAGTTTTGCTCAAGTCTCGAATGAATTCGAGGACATATTCGAAGAAATTCTGACCGTCGGTTGGAATGGTTTGTGGATTCCGAACAGCTATAGTGGCTGAACCTAATAAGATAGCAATTACAACCCAAGAAGTGATAAGTACTTGGGCATGGACTTGGAAACCCCCTATTTGCCAATAAAAATGTTGGCCTACTTCCACATCGGATATATCGTATAAAACTTTTAGTGAGTTGATGGAACAGGGTAAAACATTCATATTGCCCTCTGACATAAATAGAACTTAAAAAGGAATTATTTTGATTCAGCCATCTCGTATCTCTTTCTCAACTCGTCTACTTTGAATCAATCGTATATTTCGGATCCCAAGTGATCACATAATATCCCCAGTGATTTTGATCTCTTTTTTGAGACTCAGGGATAGTAACCGATTCAATCAATTTATGGAGTTTCCAAAGTCATTGACTTATCCTATTATTAATCAACAATTTCTTATATAGCTAGAACCGCCCTCACAAATTGCGGATACTAATTTGTTAAGAATCAATCGGATTGAAGCTATAGCGTCATCGTTCGCTGGAATCGGAATATTTGCGAGATCCGGGTCACAATTTGTATCGATTAAACAAATTGTTGGAATCCCCAAAGTGAGACATTCTCGAAGAGCCGTATATTCTTCTTGCTGATCAACGATGATTACAATATCGGGTAACCCCGTCATATATTTGATCCCGCCCAGATAGGTTTGCAAGTGAGATAATTGCCTCTTCAACATTGCTACATCTCTTTTCGGGAGACAGTTGAGTTTCCCCGTATTTTGTTCCGATCTCAAGTTCCTGAACCTATGAAGTCTCATTTCTGTAGTGGACCAATTCGTTAACATACCACCGAGCCATTTTTTATTAACATAATGACACCGAGCCCTTATTGCAGCTGATGCTACTAAATTGGCTGCTTTATTTTTGGTACCAACTATTAAGAAGTGTTTTCCTATACTTGCTGCATCAAAAACTAAATCGCAGGCTTCTGACAAAAAACGAGCAGTTCGAGTAAGATTTGTAATATGAATACCTTTACGCTTTGAAGAGATGTAAGGTGCCATTCTAGGATTCCATTTCCTAGTACCATGGCCAAAATGAACTCCTGCTTTCATCATCTCTTCAAAATTCATGTTCCAATATCTTCTTGTCATTTCTCCCCACATTTTCTCTCTTTTTTTTTTTTTTTTATTTAAGAGGTACCTGAAATAAATAATTGTTCCGACGGAACCTTCTACCGGAGATTGACCGTTAATACTCAGTCCAAGTCATTAATTCCTTTCTATTCGTTATTATCTTTATTACCAAATCAAATGACCAGGACCCTATAGTTAAAAGAAAAGAATGAATCTGTCATTAAATCCCGTAAATGATCGTTCTGATGTATCAGGGAAATTTTTTGGGATGCAAGAACCAAACAATTCTCTGTGGTGGAACAAAAGATCTCTCATTTCCTCCTCGAATAGA